GGCTCAGGATTGCCCATTTTTAATTCCAGGGTTTCTCTGAATTTGGAAGTTATCACTTAGCAGGTTTCCATACCAAGGCTCAATCTAATCAAGTCCGTAGCGTCTACCAATTTCGCCATATCCCCTATTGTTTTATCTCTATTGAATGAACCATATTTGTCTCAATCCGAGATGATTTTATCATTGATGTATCCGCAATTCAATATGGATACATATATCTCGCATAGATATGCCCCCCCTTAATTTTTACATTGTTATTTTGAATACTGTAAGGATCGATATTCATTAGTTTTTTGATTCCTATCTTATTTTCTCCTTTTCCGAATGAAACCAAAGAAATGTCTCATTTTAATTAAGTTAAGAACTTAGTAATAAAATTCTATTTATATTATTAATACTAAACAAATACTAAAAATAGTATGACCCTTTGAATTAATTATATACTATAAAAATTATACTTCAAAAATTAATTTGATACTTAATCTTAATAATTATTTATTATTATTAATTAAGTAATTTCATTTTAAGTATTATATAATATAATTTAAGTATTATATAATATAATATTAACTATTATTAAGAATAGTTAATACTTAACTTAAGTATTTAGTATTCTTACATATTAAAGAATATAAAACAATTTCAATTTAACTATAGTTATTAAAGTTATTAATTAAATTCATAACTGAGATCCAAAATCTGGTAGTTTACTGAATTCCTATTCACTATTTCTATTTCTGTTATGTGAGCCTGCTTAGCTCAGAGGTTAGAGCATCGCATTTGTAATGCGATGGTCATCGGTTCGATTCCGATAGCCGGCTTTTTATCGATTTTTCCATGGTTGCTAATCTCTTCTCTCCTCTTCTTCCAAATGCTGAGTCATCAATCTATTATATCGTGTTAATTTGACAACTATGAATGCAAATTTTATTGAAGCAATTAGATCTCTACGGAACAAATTAAATCATAAAACTGAGCCTTAACTTCCTATACTATATATACATATACAAATATACAAAAAAAATGCGGATATTGATAGAATGAATTTCATTCGATTTTGTAGTACTTTGATTAGGATTAGATATTCTATTATTAGATTAGTTTAGTATTTTTAGTTTTACTTTGTTTATCTTTTAGTTCTAGTTCAGTCTTAATTTAGATTTATTCTGTAAAATAAAATTTCAATAAAATCAAAAAAGGAGTTTTTATGTCTCGTTACCGAGGACCTCGTTTCAAAAAAATACGCCGGCTGGGGGCTTTACCAGGACTAACTAATAAAATGCCTAGATCTAGAAATGATCTTAAAAACCAATTGCGCTCTGGGAAAAGATCGCAATATCGTATTCGTCTAGAAGAAAAACAGAAATTGCGTTTTCATTATGGTCTGACAGAGCGACAATTACTTAGATATGTGCATATAGCCGGAAAAGCCAAGGGGTCGACGGGCCAAGTATTACTACAACTACTTGAGATGCGTTTGGATAACATCCTTTTTCGATTGGGTATGGCTTCGACCATTCCTGGAGCCAGACAATTAGTTAACCATAGACATATTTTAGTTAATGGTCGTGTAGTGGATATACCAAGTTATCGTTGCAAACCCCGAGATATTATTACTACGAAAGATAAACAAAGATCAAAAGCTCTAATTCAAAATTATATTGCGTCATCCCCCCGCGAGGAATTGCCAAAACATTTGACTATTGACTCATTCCAATATAAAGGATTGGTAAATCAAATAATAGATAGTAAATGGATCGGTTTGAAAATAAATGAGTTGTTAGTCGTAGAATATTATTCCCGTCAGACTTGAACCTAATTGAAAATTACAAAGAAAGGTTCAGATAATTTTGCCCACACCACTTTGTCGAAGAAATAGATTTCAATTCTCGGAAGGACCTCGATTCGCATTTTGATCATTCACGTATTACAAGCGGATCCGCAGTAGGATTTTTTTATTTCATTTTTGTTCTTTTCAATATTTGTATTTTACGTACTAGTAGTAGTGTAATTAGGAATATAAAATATCTATCAAATGAAAGAAAGGTCTTACTCTTAGAATAATGGTATCAATTGTTATTTGATTTGTGGTCGGTAAGGTCGGTGAATCAACAGAAACGGAAAGAGAGGGATTCGAACCCTCGGTAAACAAAAGCCTACATAGCAGTTCCAATGCTACGCCTTTAACCGCTCGGCCATCTCTCCTACTCTTATTATATTATTGACCAGAAACCGAGTGAATAGCGAGCCGTTCATATTATTTTATTGCAGTACAGGTACGACCAATCAAAGACCCTATATCCATAGGAATACAAATTTTGTTTTACTAGATCGTTAGTAATTCATGAATTGTCCCATAGATTTTTCTATTTTAATTGTATCGTGTATATGCGTTATGCAAACAAAACGGACAGTTCCTATATCTTACTCTATTTTATCATAGAATGATTATTCTATTTTTTTTTCCTCTCTTCTTTGGATCATAACCAATTCCAAAGTAAAAAAAGTCTTTGGTTATTCAACTGATATAAAATTGGAATAGTTCCGTTCATAGACATACTGCATTGCATACTATATTTTTTTCGTAATTATGAAATTGGAAGGAAATCCAATCTTATTCAAATATTTCTATTTCATATTTATCCTTGTCCAAAAAGGAACAATTTGAGCAGAAGGTCCACATCTTTTTTTGTATAATTAGTCTATTTTTATGATATTTCGTACTACTGTACATGTACAATTCCTTTCTTTGCGGGATCATTTTCCCAAGGAAAATGGAAAGAATTGTAGAACGGATTGATAATTATGCCCAGATCTCAGAGAAATGGAAATTTTATTGATAAGACCTCCTCAATTGTAGCCAATATCTTATTACGAATAATTCCGACAACTTCAGGGGAAAAAAGGGCATTTACCTATTACAGAGATGGTGCGATTTGATTTTCTTTTCAACCCTCAGCGGTTCGGGATAGAAAAAAATTATTGAAATAAACCTACGCCCGAAGAAGGTGAAGTTTGGAGATAGAACAATTCCTTCCGTCGTGTATCCTCGATTGATGCAGCCTCAGATGCTTTCATTATCGATTTTAGTATTGAGCGAAAGGTTATACCTATGGGTTCTGGACCATGAGTCAGTCTTACTCCATTTAGTACCAATAGGCGCAGCATAGGGGAAGAAGCACTACTCCTAGGAATCAACAATACAAAAACTTTGTTTGTTATAAATTATATCCCTTTCCTTATTGGTATCGGGACTAACAAGAATGGTTGGGACAACAAGCATCCATCTCGTTCGTACTTTGGATACCCGTATAACCATCAAAGATTGTTGAAGTGACTAATTCCTGGAAATAGGAGGCGTTGAGAACAAAGAAATTGTTGGAGTTACCTCTTTCATCTAGTACTACTAATACGATTGGTGTTAAGAAAAAACCTCCTTCGGGAAGGCTGGCTAGAGATTTCTTGTAAAAATACTAGCCCCTGTCAGTTCATAATGAAAATAGTGAAATTTGGATTCTATAGATTATTTCCCTTAGTACTATGCGCAGAAGGGAGGAGCCGTATGAGATGAAAATCTCACGTACGGTTCTGGAGCGGAGATTCTTTGAATAGAAAGAACGACCGTAACGGATGTCGGCTCAATCCGAAGGAAATTATGCAGAAGCTTTACAGAATTATTATGAAGCTACGCGACCAGAAATTGATCCCTATGATCGAAGTTATATACTCTATAACATAGGTCTTATACACACAAGCAACGGGGAGCATACGAAGGCTTTGGAATATTATTTCCGGGCACTAGAACGAAATCCATTCTTACCACAAGCTTTTAATAATATGGCCGTGATCTGTCATTACGTGCGACTATCTCCACTATAGAAAGAAGAAAAAAAGATCAAATCAGCTAGTAAATACTAGAAAAAATAGGCTTTCTACATATGCATCGTCAAAAGCAACGATTTTTATCAGCTGTAGCGAGGAAAGAGACTTCATGAAAACCAAAATATGAAGAAATAGGTACGGCCATATACTCTATGGATAAAAAAGGATCAAATTGATAGAGAAAGCACCGTAAAGATCAATTAGCGAGTTATTAGGTCGATACAGTTTAAGAACTGCTTACTTATGTCATGATATGATATAAAAATTAGGAATCAACTTATGTAATAGAGTTGATTCACTAAAGTATTCAGCAGCGGTGTAGCATCAGATCCCAAAGATAGTAAGTTATTTTTTCTTGCAGAGGAAAGTCTTTTTCAAAGAGTCTATATGAAATGAAAACGAGATAGTTACCTTTTAGAAAATTCTAACGATATAGGGGAATATTTATTCCTCAGTTTTCTGAAGGTGGGAAAAAAGATAAAACTGATTATTGATCGCAATTAGAGTTTAAAACTTAATGTAATTAACTTCTTCTGGTTAACCCAAGAAAAAAAAATGAGATAGGCTTATGAGAAATCTAATTCAGTTAGGATAGGGTAGATTACTAAGATGGAACGCAAGCAAAAAGAATCGACTGCTGAGCCGTATGAGGTAGGAAACTCTCAAGTACGGTTCTAAGGGAAGGAATTGACCAACCTATTCCGACCGAGGAGAACAGGCCATTCTACAGGGTGATTCTGAAATTGCGGAGGCTTGGTTCGATCAAGCTGCTGAGTATTGGAAACAGGCGATAGCGCTGACTCCAGGTAATTATATTGAAGCACATAATTGGTTGAAGATCACTAGACGTTTTGAATTTGAATAAAACCACTCTCTCTTTTAATTTATTAAAATTTATTATTGGATCCATTAATAAAATAAAATAGATCGTTCCCATGAGAAGATCCAATCAAGAATTTCATTATATCTCTTCCTTCTAAAATATTAGATTTTATTTTTATATGGTATCTCATAAGGATAAACGATACGTATACAGCAATATAGATAGCATATAGCTAATAAAGCAAAGCTAATAAATAAGGGATATCTAAAATAACTAAATAATGAAGTAATAAGAT